TGAGCTGACATCCGTTACGGTCGTCATTCGATTCAAAGAATTCTCCGTTCCAGAAACGTACATGAGATTTTCATCTCATACGGCTCCTCCCCTATGTGCATAATGAAAATAATACATGGAATCAAAAAAGATTGAAATATTCTCGTTATGAATTCAGTGGGGCTAACGTTTTTACAAGAAATCTCTAGCCAACCTTTCTGCAAAAGATATTTTCTTAACATCACGCGTGTTGATACTGGTACTAGATAAAAATGTAAACTTCAACAATTTCTTTGTTCTCAACGCCCTTTAATTTCCAGGAATTAATCACTTCAACAGTCTTCTATGGTTCTAAGGGTATCCAAAGTACCAACGAGATGGATGTTTGTTATCCCAACCATTCTTTTTAGTCCCGATCCCAATAAGGAAAGGCGGTAATTTTAAACAAAGTTTTCGTGTTGTTGATTCCTAGGCGTAGCGCCTCTTCCCCTATGCGGCCTATTGGTACTAGTCTAGTATGGTAGGGTTGGCCTGTAATATAGAACCCATAGGTGTAACCTTTCGCTCAATACTCGAATCAACAATTGAAGCATCTGAGGCTGCATTAATCGGGGATACACGACAGAAGGAATTGTTTTATCTAGAAACTTCACCTTCAACAAGCGTAGATTTTTTCAATAATCTTTTTCGTTCTTTTCTATCCCGAATCTTCCGTCTTTCTCCTAAGACCGAAGCGGTAAATAAAAAAATAATCAAATCACACCATCTCTATAATAGGTAAATGCCTCTTTTTCTCCTGAAGTTGTCGGAATTATTCGTAATAAGATATTGGCCACAATTGAAAAGGTCTTATCAATAAAATTTTCATTTATCCGCGATCTAGGCATAGGTAGAAATCCATTCTATAATTCTTTTCATTAACTCTCGTGAGAAAACGATCCCACAAGTAAAGGAATTTTACAGTACGAAATAACATAAAAGCAGACTCATATCCAATTTTTTCTTTTTGAAGGGGGTCGATAAAAAATAAGAAATATTAGAATCCGATTCGATTTCATCCAAATGTAGTAGTATAAATGTAGTAGTATAAGAATGAAAGGAACTATTCCGATTTGATCAAAGTAGAAGAATCAAAGAATTTATCTTGCGGATTAGGAGAATTCGAGAAGTTTTTCTGAAATTAAGATCCAAAGAAGAAAAAAATCGAATAATTCTTCAATAATCCTTCTATAATGAAAATAGAATAACCCTCCATTTTGTGTTTTGTCCATAGCGGGTAGACGCTTATACACTATACAATCAAATCGAAAAGGATGATTTATGAATTTGGAATAGATTTACGGGTTAAGGGGTTGTTGTTAAGCGACCTAAAATTGGAAAGAAATTTTCAAATTCTTATGGAAATTGAATTCGAATAAAAAGATAATTATGATCGAAAGGTATCCATTTACCATAGTCCAACAAAATAGACCGATCAGTTGATTCGTTCCAATTCATTGATTGAATCCGGTAAAAATATCAGAAAAAGGTAGGAGCGCCGCCTCCGTCTTGGCAAACAAGATATATCTTTATTGTTATTGTTTTTAACCGTTTTTCAAAAAAAGATTATATTATCTTTTTCTCCCAGCTCCCTGGCTCGAAGAAAAAATGCTTTCTTTGATGAAAAGTTTTCCATTTTTATAGCTAGAATGGATTCGAGTGTCTGTACCCATCTAACAATCGAATATGAACAACTCGCAATTCGCTCGGATTCTCGGTCATAATCATTATGTAGGAGAGATGGCCGAGTGGTTCAAGGCGTAGCATTGGAACTGCTATGTAGGCTTTTGTTTACCGAGGGTTCGAATCCCTCTCTTTCCGTATCTTCACCCAATTCACCAATGCTTCAGACCTTTCTTTGAGATAGATTCTCAATTCCTAATTTCTGTGATACGGAAGGAAAGAAAGAACGGGCAGGGAATAAGGATCTGCCTACTGATCTATGATACATGAATGGGAGAAAAATACAAATCTCCGGATCCAATTCCTTACCTTGTGTCCCTTTACTTAACTTAAGTGAAAGGGAAAAATTGTACGAACCCTTGGTTTGTTATTTTAGTTAGGTTTAAGTCTGACGAGAATAATATTCTACGACAAGTAATTCATTTATTTTCAAACCGACCCATTTACTATCTATTATTTGATTGACTAATCCTTTATATTGGAATGCGTGAAGAGTCAAATGCTTTGGCAATTCTTCATGGTGGGATGAATCAAGATAATTTTGAATCAGAGCTCTGGATTTTTTGTCATCCCTTGCTGTAATAATATCTCGGGGTTTGCAACGATAACTTGGTATATCTACTATACGACCATTAACTAAAATATGTCTATGATTAACTAATTGGCGGGCTTGAGGAATAGTTGAAGCCATACCCAATCGAAAAAGGATGTTATCTAAACGCATTTCAAGTAATTGTAGTAAAACCAGACCCGTTGATCCTTTGGCTTTTCCGGCGATACGAACATATTTAAGTAATTG